TTATGCTCTACTCCGGGTAAAGATCTGCCCGATTTGGATTTGCACATATAGGACAAATCTTCCCATCACCATTTCTTTTTGTTATGACTTTACAAATAACAAACAGCAATCATTTATGATACATGTAGTAATCATAGATATATTACCAATTGGGTTTTTTCTAAACGGAGCCTGGATACTTCATTTTTTAGTCCAACCAAAGCCAACCATAAATTATTCTAATTGATAATAGTACTATGAATCTCCCCAAAGAATGCATCTAATTGCACTTCACGCTCCAATTTTTTGATGATTCAATTTCTCTTTCTTGGGCGAAACAGAGGATATCTCGATCGGGGGAGAGAACGGGGAAATCCCATATGACCCAATATATCTGACAAGTCGCACTATACGTCAACCCAAGATGCATCTTCCTCTCCAGGACTGCGGAAAGGTACTTTTGGAACACCAATAGGCATGAATTGAAAGAAAAAAGAACTAAATACTATATTTCACTTTGATGTGGAAACGTAACAATATGGTTTTATTGTCTTTATAATATTGGCTTTATCATATTTATTTTATCCATAAATTAGAAAAATTTAGAAAGAAAGACAAAATAAATAAAGGAAAATTTTTACGAATAAGTCCTTCTAATGATAAACATTTACTCATAGAAAATGGTACCAACCCCCCATTGCGTATTGGTACTTATCGAGTATAGAATAAATCTGCTTCTCTTTGTTCCTACGAACAGAATTATTCCATTATTACAAACAGAATAGAATAAATAGTAACCTAGCCCTTCTTAGGAAATAATCCACCGAACAAGGGAGGTCCATAGGATAGTCATAGTATAGTTTTTTTCAATGCAATAAAGTTACGTAGTGTCTATTTTTCTTTGATAAAGGGGTATTTTCCATGGGTTTGCCTTGGTATCGTGTTCATACCGTTGTATTGAATGATCCCGGCCGGTTGCTTTCCGTTCATATAATGCATACAGCTCTGGTTGCTGGTTGGGCGGGCTCGATGGCTCTGTATGAATTAGCAGTTTTTGATCCTTCTGATCCTGTTCTTGATCCAATGTGGAGACAGGGTATGTTCGTTATTCCCTTCATGACTCGGTTAGGAATAACCAATTCATGGGGAGGTTGGAGTATCACAGGAGGGACTGTAACGAATCCGGGAATTTGGAGTTACGAAGGTGTAGCTGGGGCACATATTGTGTTTTCTGGCTTATGCTTTTTGGCAGCTATCTGGCATTGGGTCTATTGGGATCTAGAAATATTTTGTGATGAACGGACAGGAAAACCTTCTTTGGATTTGCCCAAGATCTTTGGAATTCATTTATTTCTCTCCGGGGTGGCTTGCTTTGGTTTTGGTGCATTTCATGTAACAGGCTTGTATGGTCCCGGAATATGGGTGTCCGATCCTTATGGACTAACGGGAAAAGTACAACCTGTAAATCCGTCGTGGGGCGTGGAAGGGTTTGATCCTTTTGTTCCGGGAGGAATAGCTTCTCATCATATTGCAGCAGGTACATTGGGCATATTAGCGGGTTTATTCCATCTTAGCGTCCGACCGCCACAACGTCTATACAAAGGATTGCGTATGGGAAATATTGAAACCGTACTTTCCAGTAGTATCGCAGCTGTCTTTTTTGCAGCTTTTGTTGTTGCTGGAACTATGTGGTATGGTTCAGCAACTACCCCCATCGAATTATTTGGCCCGACTCGCTATCAATGGGATCAGGGTTACTTCCAGCAAGAGATATATCGAAGAATTAGCGCTGGGCTAGCCGAAAATCAAAGTTTATCAGAAGCCTGGTCTAAAATTCCTGAAAAATTAGCTTTTTATGATTATATCGGCAATAATCCGGCAAAAGGAGGATTATTCAGGGCAGGCTCAATGGATAACGGAGATGGAATAGCGGTTGGATGGTTAGGACACCCTATCTTTAGAGATAAAGAAGGCCGTGAGCTTTTTGTACGTCGTATGCCTACTTTTTTTGAAACATTTCCAGTCGTTTTGGTAGACGGCGATGGAATTGTTAGAGCTGATGTTCCTTTTAGAAGGGCAGAATCGAAGTATAGTGTTGAACAAGTAGGTGTAACCGTTGAGTTCTACGGCGGTGAACTCAATGGAGTCAGTTATAGTGATCCTGCTACTGTGAAAAAATATGCTAGACGCGCTCAATTGGGTGAAATTTTTGAATTAGATCGTGCGACTTTGAAATCCGATGGTGTTTTTCGTAGCAGTCCAAGGGGTTGGTTTACTTTTGGGCATGCTTCGTTTGCTTTGCTCTTCTTCTTCGGACACATTTGGCATGGTGCTAGAACCTTGTTCAGAGATGTTTTTGCTGGTATTGACCCAGATTTGGATGCTCAAGTAGAGTTTGGAGCATTCCAAAAACTTGGGGATCCAACTACAAGAAGACAGCCAGTCTGATACAGGACTGCTTTGGTATCTTTCCCCTCTATTTTCTTTTTGGGGGGGATTTTATATAGAGTACCGCAGTGGA